ATCTTATTAACCAAAGAGATACGACTTTGTACTATAGTTAGCTCAGCACCAATCAAGAATGCCCACGGCATTCCAAGAATTCTTGTTATGCGTTCGTTCCAACCCTCAATCCTCTTGTCTAGATTCATCGATATTGAATCAATTGAACGCACTTCTAACACCTGTTCTACTTTTGGAAGCCCTTGGGTTATATCACCGGATCTCGATTTTTCATATATAAATGTAATTAAAGTATCTCCTTCGTACAGGATTTCCCCATAATGGCCATGAACAGTTGCTCCCGGAGTGGCCAAATACGTCTTAGCTGATCGTATTACTACAGAGTCAACTTGAACAAGTATAACTTGACCCGATTTTAGGTGTGGTGCGCTTTTTGATATATATATATTTTCACAAATAAACTGCCCAAGACTCATTATTGTAGATGTTTCTTGACAATAATTGGGATGGAAAAAATACCAATTCAAATTGCAAATAATGTTACTGCATGGATCGGGGTTATAAATTTTCTCCTTTTCATCGATTAAATAATATTTCAATTTAATTACTTGAAAGGTCTGTTTAAAATTGTCAAGTTGCAAATAGTTCTTTACCAAGATCTGATTATGAGTTATTAAATGGTAAAATGAATAAACATTCGCAATTCGAATTAGAGGGACTGTTCCTAAAGGCCCCAGCGAATTCTGAATTGGAATTACAGGATCTTTTGTAATGTTAATTGATTCTTTTATCCCATTGTGTATCACATTGTGATTGTGATATTTTACATCGTTGAATGGACCCATTCGAAAACAATTGGATGATGACAAAATTATCAACGATTGGAATCCCGCATTTCTATTCAACAACGTATGAATAGTTCGTTTATTTTGATTAAGGGGTTGTTGAATTATTGCCTTGGAATAAATCGAAGAAAACGGATTTATTTTTGTGCAATCTGATCCATTATCCGAGAACAATCCTGAGCCCGAGGGATCATTCCTTTTTCCGATATATGAAAAAGTGGATTTCAGCAAGTCGATTCTTAGTAAATGTCGAATCAAACCATTTACCCTTATTTCAACAAAGGAAGCACGGGCTTCTTGACTAGAAGAACTTTTTTTGTCTTGGTCCCAATTCAATACTAAACAAGTCCGAACTAATTGAATATTTGTATCAGAAATTCCTCGAATCGGTTTACCATTTCCATAAAGGATATAATTGACAACCCGAAGTTTCACATTATCCCTTTCCTGCAACAGATCCGGAGGGAAAAGTGTTCCTAAAGTTATACCGTCCGTTATTTCATATGTGACGACAGGCCGAACCAAAACAAAATACTTTTTCTTACTAGGTGTGATCCGTTGAACATAGATCCAATTTTCCCGTTTTTTCGATTCCTTAGAATTTCGTTTTCCTGTTCTTAGTGGTATCAAAACGCCGCTATGTCGGGATATCTTATCTGTCTCTCCGGGAAAATGGATATCTCCAGAAAAGATTTTAAGTTCAATTCTTTTTTTTTTTCTCTCCACTCGGACCAACCCGGCTACGCGGCTTCTCATATTTAAAGTAATTTGTGTATCTACCCCAATGATACTATTGTTCCGTACCATTATGGAAGAAGATCCGGGTAATATATGCACTTCCTCGGGAATGAAAAAAAACCGATCGACTTTCATTTGGTATTTTGGACTAAATTCCTTGCCTCCTCGATACTCAATCAAATCCTCTTTTTTGACGATTGAATGCATTTCTAGAGTCCCATATTTAGTAATGCCCGAACTCTTTCTTCTGTATCTAGGATCGTCCAAATAAGCAAGAATACTATTTCTGCGGAAAATGCCGTTGATGGGGATTTCAATCAAGATATCTGAAGGGGGCGTTAGCCCGTTCTCGCGTTCTTGAATCGATTGGAGTGGGATGATGAATCTATTTCTTCGCCTCTTTGAGAATAAATCAGAATTATGGTAGAGAAGGGTCGGATCTACGAGATTACAACAACCAGTACATATAATTCGACTAAGGTCTGAATAATCAGGAATCCTATCTTCTTTTTTACCCGAAAAATCTGAAGTAAAGAATTTTTCTCTCAACTGATCATCCGTCCCTGAAAGGTTAAAACTCTTGACAGAACGAGAATTCGCACTCATTTGATCTTGATCCTTGTGGATCGAAAGTGAAACTAGACTGGATCCGCGTGGCTCTCCTAATAATATCCATAAATGACTTGTTTTTGGTAATAGATGAACACTGCCGTATGTAAATTCGGGTGCATGATATACATCGGTGCTCCAGTGCATTTCTCCGTCTGAGTCAGAATAAATATGTTTTCGAATCTTCTCTTTAAAATTAAAAGTGGATGTTCCCGCGCGAATCTCGGCAATCACTTGTTCTGATTCGACATATTGATCGTTTTGAACTAAAAGAAAACTTTGGGGTGGAATATTTACATTATGTCGAATATCTTCACTCTCAATAGTTACATACAAGTTTATAGAACAGAGAAGGGCGGGATGCCCAT